ACCGGGTATGAGTGGTTTTGTTGCAGAATTGATAGTTTTTTTTGGAATCATTACCAGCCAAAAATATCTTTTAATATCAAAATTAGGAATTACTTTTGTAATGGCAATTGGGATGATATTAACTCCTATTTATTCATTATCTATGTTACGCCAGATGTTCTATGGATACAAGCTATTTAATGCTCCAAACTCTTATGTTTTTGATTCTGGACCGCGAGAGTTATTTGTTTCGATCGCTATCTTTATACCTGTAATAGGTATTGGTATGTACCCTGATTTTGTTCTTTCCCTATCAGTTGACAAGGTCGAGGTTCTTTTATCTAATTTTGTTTATAGATAGTTTTCATAAAAAAATCATAGGATTTTTATAATTAAAAAAAGAAGTCTTTTTCCTCTCTTAAGTTAAAAATAAAATTCACCCAATAGGTTTGATCTTTGTGAGAACCATGCGAATCCCCGCACTACTGGATTCACATGGTTCTAACTGGTTCATATAAAGTTTTTTTATATACAAACAACATATTATATTTCTATTTATATTTTAAAATTCGCAAGAACCTTTCTTGAATTCAATTAGATGTTAACGTAAATGAACCATAACTATGTAGCCCTATTCCTAATAGATTGACCCCAAAATAGCATATCCAAATTATAAGAAAGCCCATAGACGCCACAATTGCGGAAATTTCAACCTGTAAATTTATATTGGTTCTAGTATGTAAATAAACCGCAAATACGATCCAAGTAATAAATGCCCAAGTTTCCTTTGGGTCCCAATTCCAATAGGACCCCCATGCTTCATTAGCCCATACTGCTCCTGAAAGAATACCTATAGTTAAAAAGAGAAAACCTAGACTAATCACACGATAACTCCAATAATCCAACTGGTGAATCAATTGGGACCTGTAATAATTGTTAGCAGAAAAAAAAGAAGCATTTCCTAAAAAATTGTTTCTTTCATTTATGTATTGTATTTCACCAAAGGAAAGTTCCTCGTTTAGTTTTAATAAAAAAGTACTCCTCTTACAAAAAAAATTTATGTTTTTTCGAAATGTAAGGACCAGAAGTGCTACTGATAATAATGATCCACATAAAAGAGCTGCATAGCCCAATATCATCATACTTACGTGCATTATTAACCACTCGGATTGGAGAGCGGGTACTAATATTGCGGATTGATGTATTTCAGTTAAAAGACCCGAAGTAGCAAAGCCTTGGGTAAAAATAACACTTGACACAGTTATTGTGCTTAAATGGCTTTTTTTTTTTTTTAAATATGGAACTATCTGAATAACTGAAAAACTCCAAGAAAGAAAGATTAATGATTCATATAAATCACTTAGTGGGAAATGCCCCGAATAAATCCAACGAGTGACTAATAATACGGTTATACATAAAAAAGTAGCTATCATTCCCTTTTCTGACGAATCATTTAGTTTTATGATTTCATCGATTAATAAAGTTATCAAATGAATTGTAATTACAACGGAAACGATCGAAAAGGAAATATGAGTTAATATATGCTCTAAAGTTGAAAATATCATAAAAATTTTAAAAAGGAGAGGAATCCTGAAATATAAATCGGGAGTTGAATTCATTCTAGAATTTATAATATATTGTATCTATTTTCGAAGAGAAGGTCTGCCGCCACTCGGACTCGAACCGAGATGCTCTCGCACTGCTTCCTAAGAGCAGCGTGTCTACCGATTTCACCATAGCGGCTTGTTCGAATTCATAATAGCCTATTCATAGTCAATCGTCGAGATTTAAGGAGTCAACTAAATGAAATCTTTTTAGTCAAAATGAAAATGGATGAATAAAACTTTGTTCAAATACAAATTTGAAGGTTCATTATTCATTATTACGGGGTATGGGTTTTATTTACCTTAGTGCTTTGGTGTAGTTTATGCTCTTCTATAATTCAATAGAATCGAACTATTGAAACTATAAACTTCAACTCTCTAGTTATTGATAGAACTATAAAAAATTTCTTTATTTTTTTTCATAAAAGATTTATCATTTATATTATTTCCTAAAAGTTAAAAAATGTATTTTACCAATGAACAAAAAATAAGACCCGTTTTTATTATTTATTACTCAAAACTTGCACATTAATTCGGACAAAAAATTCCAGGCTTTTGTCGGTTGGGTTGAAAGAGACATATAAATGGTAAATTTATATATTCTAATAGATTAATTCAGAGAAATTCAGATAAATAAGAAGTCAGAAAGTTACACAAAAAATTTTTAAAATAAATGAATAAATTAATTTCAACGATGTATTAATTTTAACTAAAGATCTCTTTTTTACCCTTCTTCAATATATATATTCATATTTATATTTATTTATATATATATATATAAATTTACCCTTCTTCAATATATATATTCATATTTATATTTATATATATAGAAAAACGTCGATTATTGTAATTGTGACAAACAGGTTGATGGGGAAAAAAGACTCCCCCATCTACAGAACAAGAAAATATACTAACAAAGGCTCAAGTTTTGTATCTTGTCTTTATTCTTTTTTCAAAAGCTTTTTATAATTTACTAACCCCTAAACCGAAGAATTATTATACATATCCTAATAGCGAAATAGCGAAGCGAGTTCTAGTTCATATTGATTAGCCACAAACAATAGGTTTGTTGATTTACTATTAAGAATGAAATGGGCCTGTTTTTATATTTTTATATTCGGATTATTCCAATGTTTTATTTTATGACTTTTTTTGTCGCACAAAAAAACTTTTTGAGTTTCCGGTAGAAAGAGATTTACCTAATGACAACGCTTTTAAGGCTGCCCAATATCCCTTCCCTTTCCAAATATTTTTACGAATACGCTTTTTTGATAGAGAAGTACGTTTTTTTGGAACTGCCATTTAAAAATTAAGAGGTTACTCGTTGTTATAGTTGGATGTGAAAGACATCTATTGGTCAAAACGAATATATTCATTATCTAGTTATTTTCTAGAGAATAATTAGATAATATATTATCTAGAGAAAACAAAAAAAAAATATATATATAGATAAAAAATATGCGAAAATCATACAAAATCTTACTATAAAAATATAATTAAATTTTGTTTTATACATAAAATAGACCGAAGGATTTAAGAACCCATTGCCTAATGAAAAGCCTAATGAAAACTTTAATTTTTTCTATTAATTGGTCAAACTTGAGTAAAGAATACTTCGAAATTCCATTTTAAAATTCGAATCAAACTAGTAATTAAAGTAATGAATCCGTTAAAAGATACACGTTTTGTTAAAAAAAATCTTCGTTATTTTTTTATTAAATTTGATTTTATTTTACCCCCTTTTTTGATAAATATAAAAATAAATCTTTAAATCTTATAGAAAATATAAAATGTTAGATATTATAGCGTTTCCTATAAATGTTTTTTATTGAAACGGAAACTAATCAATCAGTTTCATACTGAAACTAGTTAATGATTTGGAACAAACTGACTAAAAAGCGAGATTTGTACAAAAATTGTACCTTAGTTAATCCTATGATTCATATCGATTCATATCAGATTTCTTTTTAGTGTAATTTTTTATCATTAATTTATGAATATAAAGTGATTTAATAATAATGAAATTTTGTATTTTCGTTATTTTAAGAAAAATCTTAGTTAATAACTAAATTCGCTTTTTATGAGCAAGTAGGTCATATCATTTGCCCAATTGTAACTTCTTTATTTTAATATTTAATTTGGAAAGACCCAGATAATATATAAAATTCTAAAAATATCTTTAAGTTAGTACATCTCTTGATTTTTTTATTGACCCCTTTTGTTTTGAAATTGAAAGGGGGTAGGATCCGGTAAATCGGAAACAATCAATTAAGAATAAAAAACTTTTTTATGGAACAGACATATCAATATTCGTGGATAATACCTTTCCTTCCACTTCCAGTTCCTATGTTAATAGGAGCGGGACTTCTTCTTTTTCCGTCGGCAACAAAAAGTCTTCGCCGTATGTGGGCTTTTCAAAGTGTTTTTTTGTTAAGTATAGTCATGATTTTTTCGATCAATCTGTTTATTCAGCAAATAAATGGCAGTTCTATCTATCAATATGTATGGTCTTGGATCATTAATAATGATTTTTCTTTAGAATTCGGTTACTTGATCGACCCGCTTACTTCTATTATGTCAATATTAATCACTACTATTGGAATTATGGTTCTTATTTATAGTGATAATTATATGTCGTATGATCAAGGATATTTGAGATTTTATGCTTATATGAGTTTTTTCAGTACTTCTATGTTAGGATTAGTTACTAGTTCTAATTTGATACAAATTTATATTTTTTGGGAATTGGTAGGAATGTGTTCATATCTATTAATAGGGTTTTGGTTCACACGGCCTGTTGCTGCAAATGCTTGCCAAAAGGCATTTGTAACTAATCGTGTTGGGGATTTTGGTTTATTATTAGGAATTTTAGGTTTTTATTGGATAACAGGGAGTTTCGAATTTCGAGATTTATTCAAAATATTCAATAACTTGATTTCTAATAATAATAATGAAGTCAATTTTTTATTTGTTACTTTCTGTGCCGTTCTATTATTTTCCGGTGCGGTTGCTAAATCTGCACAATTTCCCCTTCATGTATGGTTACCGGATGCCATGGAGGGGCCTACTCCGATTTCGGCTCTTATACATGCTGCTACTATGGTAGCTGCGGGCATTTTTCTTGTAGCTCGGCTTATTCCTCTTTTCATAGTCATCCCTCACATAATGAATTTCATCTCTTTGGTAGGAGTAATAACAATATTATTCGGGGCTACTTTTGCCCTTGCTCAAAAAGACATTAAGAGAGGTTTAGCCTATTCCACAATGTCTCAATTGGGTTATATGATGTTAGCTCTAGGTATGGGGTCTTATCGAAGTGCTTTATTTCATTTGATTACTCATGCTTATTCGAAAGCATTATTATTTTTAGGATCCGGATCCGTTATTCATTCAATGGAAACTCTTGTTGGATATTCT